AATAAGGTGCCTGATAAAGGATTATTTTGATGGAATAAAAAAAGTGAATTTTCACCCTTATTACAAATCCTAGAGTTAAACCAAGTCAAAAGAAATCAAAATTCTTTATGCATCTTACATCAATTTGTAAAAAGATAAGCTAATAAAGCTTATGGGTTCATACCCCGTCCATGATTCTAATCTCTTTTTAATTAAACTAAATTCATCAAATATGACATTCTTATCAATATTAATTTTAACAACAACTATAACAATATCATCAAATAATATTTTAATAATGTGAATAGCAATAGAAATAAACTTAATTTCATTTATACCAATTTTAACAAAATCAAAAAAAATAAAAGATTTCTCAATAAAATATCTAATTATCCAAAGAACAGCATCATCCCTATTATTAATATCAATCCTAATTAACCTAACCATTGAGTGCCCCATCAATGAAAGAGTTATTTTAATGATTAGAATATTAATAAAGCTTGGAATGATACCTTTTCATCTATGAATACCAACATTAATAAGTTCATCAAGATGAAACACATGTATACTAATAATAACGATTCAAAAATTAATTCCAGTATCAATTACTTTACAAATAATTCAAGTAAAGATAATATTGACTCCAATAATTATTTCAATAATTATAGCCCCCATAGTGATGATAGTTCAAACATCAACAAAAAAAATCATAGCATATTCATCTATCTCAAATACACCAATGATATTAATATCAATAATAAACTCAAAATTTCAATTCCTAATATTTATATCCTCGTACTCAGTAATTACACTATCAATTACAAACCTGATAAAAAAATTAAACTTAATTCACATTAACCAAATAAATAGTCAAAGAAAATGAATTAAACTAATAACAATAGTAAACATATTATCCATGAGAGGAATACCCCCAATACTAGGATTCTTTATAAAATGAATTGTTATTCAACTATCAATAAAAATATCTATACTATTAACGACATCAATTATTCTATCATCAATTATTTCAACATATGCATATTTAAATATAATCATCCCAACTATGTCAACATTTTCAACAAATAAATTAACCAAAAAATCATTAAAAAGAGAAGAATTCCTAACAATAATCAACACTACTGGTCTACCACTAATAATAATCCTTAAGTTAAATTAAGGATTTAAGTTAAGAAAACTATTAACCTTCAAAGTTAAATTTATTTTGTGTAAGCCTTAGTTTACACACCATTAAATTTGCAATTTAATATCATTATTGAATACAAGACCATGATGAGAGGATTTCACCATAAATAAATTTACAATTTATTGCCTTTATCAGCCACCTCATCATGAACAAATGACTATTATCAACTAACCATAGGGATATTGGCACCCTGTATTTTATCCTAGGCCTTTGATCAAGCCTTCTAGGTACTATAAGAAGAATAATCGTACGAATAGAATTAATTCAGCCTGGTTCCATAATTAAAAATGATCAAATTTATAATACAATTGTGACATCACATGCCTTTATTATAATCTTTTTTATAGTGATACCAATTATAATTGGTGGATTCGGAAATTGACTAGTACCCCTAATACTAGGGGCCCCAGATATAGCCTTTCCACGAATAAACAATATAAGATTTTGACTACTTCCACCATCCCTAATCTTACTAATCACAAGTTCAATCTCTGGTTCAGGAACGGGAACTGGATGAACTATTTATCCTCCACTATCTGGTCAACTAGCACATTCAGGATCATCAGTGGATTTAACAATTTTTTCCCTACACATTGCAGGTATTAGTTCAATTATAGGAGCAATCAACTTTATTTCAACAATCTCAAATATACGTACCCCAGCAATAACTATAGAAAAAATACCACTATTCTGTTGATCAGTCCTAATTACAGCAATTTTACTATTAGTATCACTACCCATCCTGGCAGGAGCAATTACAATACTTCTTACAGATCGAAACTTTAATACATCATTCTTTGATCCATCTGGAGGGGGAGATCCAATTCTATATCAACATCTATTCTGATTTTTTGGTCACCCTGAAGTATATATTTTAATTTTACCTGGATTTGGGTTAATTTCACATATCGTGATAAATGAAAGAGGAAAAAACATTACATTTGGTCACCTAGGAATAATCTACGCAATAATAGCCATTGGAATTCTAGGATTTATTGTATGAGCCCATCATATATTTACAGTTGGAATAGATGTAGATACTCGAGCATACTTTACTTCAGCAACAATAATTATTGCAGTACCAACTGGTATTAAAATTTTTAGATGGATAGCAACCTTACAAGGAATAACAAAAAAAAAATCTCCACAAATAATCTGATCAATAGGATTTATCTTCTTATTTACAATCGGGGGTTTAACAGGTATTATTCTAGCAAACTCATCAATTGATATTATTTTACATGACACCTACTATGTGGTAGCACACTTTCATTATGTTTTATCTATAGGAGCAGTCTTCACTATTATAGCAAGAATAATTCATTGATATCCCCTAATTACAGGAACATGCATAAATAAAAAATGATTAAATATTCAATTTTCAATCATATTCTTAGGAGTAAATTTAACCTTTTTTCCCCAACACTTTTTAGGTCTTGCAGGAATACCCCGACGATACTCAGATTACCCTGATACATTTATACTATGAAATTCCTTTTCCTCAATAGGATCAATTGTTTCAATATTAAGAATTTCCATATTTATTTTTATCATATGAGAATCCCTAATATTTAAGCGTATTCCAATATCAAAAAATAATTCACCAACATCCATTGAATGATTTATAATAACCCCCCCACCTGAACACTCTTACAATGAACTACCCAAAATCTATCTATTTTAAGAGTGGCAGATAAGTGCCATGAACTTAAAATTCATTCATAAATAATTTTCCTTAGAAATCACATCATGAATAAAATTTAATAGAATAAACAGAATCAATCCAATAATAGAACAACTTATCTATTTTCATGACCATACAATAATATTCTTAATCTCAATTACAATAACCGTAACAATAATAATAGTATCAACAATAAAAAATAAATTAAATAATAATACAATCTTAGAAAACCAATCACTTGAAACAATTTGAACTATTATTCCCGCAATCATTCTAGTATTCATTGCAATACCATCAATTAAAATTCTTTACCTAATAGAAGAACTAGTAAACCCATGAATTACAATTAAAATTATTGGTCACCAATGATACTGATCCTATGAGTATTCAGATATAAACAAAAAAGAATTCGAATCATATATAAAAAATAAGTCAGAAAAGAATAACTTTCGACTAATCGAAGTTGATAACCGAATAGTTATACCATTCTCAACACAAATACGAATAATTATTACATCAATAGATGTAATTCACTCATGAACTATCCCAGCAACAGGAATTAAAATAGATGCAATTCCAGGACGACTAAATCAAGTAAGAATAATAGTGAAAAATCCAGGCTTATATTTTGGTCAATGTTCAGAAATCTGTGGAACAAATCACAGATTTATACCAATTACAATTGAATCAGTTAATATAAAAAACTTTATTAAATGAATTAAATCCTAACATTAAGTGACTGAAAAGAAAGTAATGGTCTCTTAAACCATAATATAGTAAAACAAATACTCTTAATGAAAGAATTTAGTTTAAAAAAAAACAGTTACTTGTCAAGTAAAAAATATAAATTATATTTCTTGATCCCACAAATAGCCCCAATTTCATGAATATTAATTCTATTCACAATAAATATAATATTAATAATAACAATAGCAAAAATAAAATTTAAGTCAAACATTAAGTTAAAAAAAAATGATAATAAAAAAGAAATAAAAGTAAATTGAAAATGATAACCAGACTATTTTCATCATTTGATCCCCAAACAAATATTAATCAAATAAACTGATTTATAATTCTAACACCAACAATTTTATTACCAATAACATACTGAATAAAAAAATCACGATTAAACATAACAATAAAAATAACAGAAAATATTATTATTAATGAAATAAAAAATATTACAAATAAAAAAGAAATACTAATTATATCAATATCAATTTTTATTATAATCTTAACCATTAACTTAATAGGTTTATTTCCTTATGTTTTTACTCCAACAAGTCACATTTGCCTCTCAATATCCTTAGCTCTACCTATTTGAATAATAATAATAATCTATGGATGAATAAAATTTACAAATAAAATATTTATTCATCTATTACCAATGGGTACCCCTACTATAATTATACCAATAATAATCATTATCGAAACAATAGGAAATATCATTCGACCAATTGCACTATCAGTGCGACTAACAGCAAATATAATTGCAGGTCATCTTCTTATAACACTATTAGGAGATATAAATAATATTAATCTAATTTACATTATTTTGCCAATACAAATATTACTAATAATATTTGAATCAGCAATTTCAACCATTCAAGCCTATGTATTTTGTACATTAATAACCTTATATTCAAGAGAAATTCCATATGAAAAAAAATCATCCCTTTCACATAGTAACAAAAAGACCATGACCAATTATTATATCAACAAATATATTAACCACTTTGACAGGAATAATTATGTGAATAAAACAAAAAAATATAAACCTAATAATTATTGGGACAACACTATTAATAGTAACAGCATTCCTATGATGACGAGACATTACTCGAGAATCTACTTATCAAGGTAATCACACTAAAAAAGTAATTAAATTAATAAAATCGGGAATAATTATATTTATCATTTCAGAAATTATATTCTTTACAGCATTCTTTTGATCATATTTCCACTCAAGACTATCTCCATCAATTGATATTGGAATAAATTGACCTCCAAAATCAATTAAAACATTTAACCCAATAGAAGTACCCCTACTTAATACAATTATTTTATTATCATCAGGAATTAGAGTAACATGAGCTCATCATAGAATTTTACTAAACAAGTATCTTAAATTAAACAAATCACTAATTATTACGATCCTCCTTGGAGGGTATTTTACAATTCTACAAAAATGAGAATACTCAAAGTCAACATTTACAATTGCAGACTCAGTATATGGATCATTATTTTTTATAGCCACAGGATTTCATGGAATTCATGTAATTGTAGGAACAACATTTCTAATTACATGTTTAACACGATCAAAAAAAATACACTTTTCAAAAAATCATCACACAGGACTAGAAATAGCAATTTGATACTGACACTTTGTAGACGTAGTTTGACTCTTTTTATATCTAAGAATTTACTGATGAGGTAAATAGCTCTCTTAGTATAAAAAGTATAGTTAGTTTCCAACTAAAGGGTTAATTATTAAGAAAGTAATTAAAATATTAAATTCATTATTAACAATTATAACATTAACATCAATAGTAATAATTATTACAACAACAATTTCAAAAAAAAAAAAAATTAGACGTGAAAAAAATTCACCATTTGAATGTGGATTTTCAAAATTATCATCACCACGAAAATCTTTTTCAACACACTTTTTTCTAATTGCAACAATCTTTCTAATCTTTGATATTGAAATCTCAATTATTCTACCAATATTCTCAACAAAAATAAATAAAATAAATGAATGATTATTTTCAAGAATAATTATTATAATAATTTTAATAGTAGGACTAATCCACGAATGAAAAAATGGAATACTAGAATGAACAAATTAGGGTAGTAGTTAATTATAACATTTATTTTGCAAGTAAAAATTATTGATATCAATCTTCCTTAAAGTAAAGAAGTAAAATTACATTTAATTTCGACTTAAACTTAAGGAATGTCCTCATACTTTTAACTATAACTTAAAAAAAGTATTTCATTGTTAATGAAAAAATGGTGAATCCTGGTTAAAAGAATATTAATGAAGAGCCGCTAACTACTTCAAAAGTAAAATATACTATATTCTCAACTTATATAGTTTAAAAAAAAACAATACATTTTCAATGTATAATTAAAATAATTTTATAAGTATAAATGTCTGAAGAAATAATCATTTAAGCAATTTCAATGCAACGCTTTAAATTTAAGCTATCCAAACAAATTAAAAAAAAAAAAAAAAAAAAAAAAAAAAAAAAAAAATAAAAAAAAAAAAAAAAAAAAAAAAAAAAAAAAAAAACTAAATATATACAACCTAAATAAATTTAAAGCAAGCTTATCAAAAAAAAAACCTAAGTAGTTAAACCTAAACAAAAAATAACCTGAAGAAATAAACTCGAATCAACCAAAGTCTACTAAATTAAAAATAAAAAAAGAAAAAGAAAAATAACGACCCAAAAATAACTTAGAAGAAAAATAGTTCAAAAATCCCAAACATCTAAAAAAATAAAAACAAAAAAAACCTAAATAAAATCAAATACTATCAAACAAAAAAGACCCAAAAAAAAAAAAAAAAAAAAAAAAAAAGAGAGGTAATAATTTATACTCACTCTCAAGAACATAAATAAACTCATCCTCAAATACTCAAAATAAAAAGGAACCACCAAATAAACAAAAAAAAAAAAGTATGTATAAAGAAATACTCATATAACTATTATAAGTAACATTTAAATAAGGAAAAAAATAAACATCAGAAAAAAAAAGGTAATACACTAAACGGAAACTGTAAAAAGTTGTTAGACCAAAAGAAATACAGAAAAAAATAAATATCAATAGACTCATTTCCCTCAAAAAAATTAACTCTAAAATAAAATCCCTAGAATAAAACCCAGAAAAATAAGGAAATCCACATAAACAAAGTAAAGCAAAAAAAAATATAACTCTAACATAAGGAAACTGATTAACAACACCACCTATAAATCGAATATCCTGATTACCCAAAAATCTATGAATAAATACACCAGAGCATAAAAAAAGTAAAGATTTAAAAATAGCATGAATTAATAAATGTAAATAACATAAAATAACAGAACCAAAAGACAAAACAAAAAATATAAACCCAAGTTGTCTCAAAGTAGAAAAAGCAATAATTTTCTTTAAATCATTCTCTAAACAAGCATTTACACCAGATAAAATCATTGTAATTAAAGAAATAATTATTAAAAACCAAGAATCAAAATAAATAATAAAATAATTAAAACGAATTATTAAATAAACCCCTGAAGTAACTAAAGTAGAAGAATGTACTAAAGAAGAAATAGGTGTGGGTGCTGCTATAGCAGCAGGTAATCAAACTATGAAAGGAAACTGAGCACTTTTAGTGAAAGCACCAAACAAAACTAAAAAAACAATAATAGAAAGATCATAGTCAAAGAATCTTAAATAAAATAAATAATGTCAAGAGCCCAAATTTAAACAAAACCCAATAGCTAAAAGTAAAAATACATCACCCAATCGATTTATACATAAAGTTATAATTCCAGAACTTAGAGAAATAAAATTCTGATAATAAATAACTAAACAAAAAGAAACTAAACCTAAACCATCCCATCCTAAAAGCAGGCAAAAAAGATCTGGTATTAAAATAAATAAAACTATTCTAAAAATAAATAAAAAAACAATATAATAAAAACGAATTAAATTTAAATCCCCAGATATATAACCAATTCTATAATACAAAACTACACCTCTAATTAAAAATACAAAAGATATAAAAATACAAGAAACCCAATCAAAAAAAAAAATTAAAGTAAAACCACAAGAATTTAAAGAAAAAAAAATTCACTCAAAAAAAAATAAAACATCATATTCATATAAATAAAGACCAAAAAAAAAAAAAAAAAAAAAAAAAAAAAAAAAAAAAAAAAAAAATTTATAATAAAAAAATAACACAGCTCATTCCAAAAGAATCTTTGATACCACAAATCAAAATTTTTATTAAACTAAATAAACAAAATAAAATAGCTTAAACCAAATACTAACCCAAATACAGGAAATAAATGTATTAACAGAATATAATACTCCAAAACCAAAAAAACCTTAAAGCTTTTAAAACCACCATAAATTTCACCATGCTGAGTAAAACAAAAAATCATAATTCTATAACAAGCAGAAAAAAAAAGAATAAAAAAAAAAAAATAAATAACCCTAAATCTTCATCTTAATAATCTAATAATTAAACAAATTTCAGAAAAAAGATTTAAACTTGGGGGACAAGATAAATTTATAGAACAAAATAAAAATCAAAATAAACTTATAGAAGGAAATAAATTTATTAAACCCCTTAAAATGAAAAATCTACGTCTTCTGAGACGATCATAAACTAATCCCACTAAATAAAACAAACCAGAAGAAACAAATCCATGTCCTACTATAAATATTAAAGAACCAGTAAATCCATAACTATTCATAGAACAAATACCAGAAATAACCAATCTTATATGACACACCGAAGAATAAGCAATTAAAATTTTCAAATCACTCTGAATAAGACAGAATAAACTTAAAATAATACAACCAAATAAACAAATAGAAATAATAAAATAACCATAAAAAAAAAAAAAATTATAAAGAAAAGATAAACATCGAATCAAACCATAACCACCCAATTTTAACATAACTCCTGCTAAAATTATTGATCCACTTATAGGAGCCTCAACATGAGCCCTAGGTAATCATAAATGAAACCCAAATAAGGGAAATTTAATAAAAAAAGAAATAGTAATAAAAACTATTAAAAAATAATTAGATAAAATCTCAAAAAAAAAATAATTAAATCCACCCAAAAAATCATTCATATAAAAAATTCTTAAAAGAAATGGAAAAGAACCAAATAAAGTATAAAAGATTAAAAAAAAACCAGCCCTCAGACGCTCAGGCTGATACCCCCAACCAAACAAAATTAAAAAAATAGGGATTAATCTACACTCAAAAAATAAATAAAACTGAAAAAAATCAGTTACAATAAAATCAATAAATAAAAAAAGTAATAGAAAATTAATCAAATTAATAAACAAAAAAGAACTTAAATCAAAAAAATATAAAGGAAGTATACATAATAAAACCAATAGACAGATCCAAATTAATAAACAACAAAAAATAAAAGTGATATTATCTATAAAAAAACCATAAGAAAGATATCTAAATAAACCAAAAAATCTGAAAAAAAAAAAAAAAAAAAAAAAAAAAAAAGAGAGACAGACCATAAATATAAATTGTTCAACTATTAAATAAACATAAAGGAGTCAAAAAAAGCAAGTAAAAAAAAAACTTTAACATATAAAATTATTAGACAAATAATCATTACCAACTTTACGAATTAAATAAACTAAGATAGATAAACCAATTACCCCTTCACAAACACTGAATACCAAAAAAATAATCAAAAAATAATAATCAAATAAATAATTATAAAAAAAATTATATAAAAAAAAAAATAAGATCAACACCATAAATTCTAAGCTTAATAAACATAAAAGAAAGTGCTTACGAACAAAAATTAAATTGACTAAAGAAAAAGTAAAACAAAAAATATAAATTAATATTATTATCATAAGTTTTAATAGTTTAAAAAAAACATTGATCTTGTAAATCAAAAATGAAATAAATCTAAAAACATCTCAGTAAAGAAAAAATCATCTTTAGTCCCCAAAACTAAAATTTTAAATTAAAATACTTACTGTATTATAATTCCCACAATCATAGCAAATATAACAATTTTACCATTAATAAAACACCCAATTGCCCTAGGAACAATAATAATTATTCAAACAACCTTAATATGTGTTCAACAGATTAATCAAAAATACACACCATGATACTCTTATATTATATTTATCACAACCATTGGAGGTATAATAGTAATATTTATCTATATATCAAGAATAGCATCAAATGAAAAATTAAAAAAAAATATATTAATTATAAGAACATGAATAATCACCATAATAATTACACTAAATTTAATTAAATCAAATATAATTATAAATATAATTGAAACAAAACTAATCATCTTAAATATAGAGGAAATTAAGACAACAACTAAAATATTTAATAAACCAAAACTATATTTAACTATCATTATTATAATAATATTATTAATTACAATAATTTCAGTAACAAAAATTGCAAGAACATTTGAAGGACCTTTAAAAGTAACTTATGTTTAAATCAAAACGAAAATTAACTCCTATTAACTCCTTCATTATTGACTTACCTACCCCTTCTAATATCTCAACATGATGAAATTTTGGCTCACTATTAGGAATATGTCTAATAATCCAAATCATTTCAGGACTATTCTTAACTATACATTATACCCCCAATATTTCAAAGGCATTTGAAAGAATCATTCACATTACACGAAATGTAAACTATGGATGAATAATCCGCAACTTACATGCAAATGGTGCATCACTATTCTTTATCTTAATTTATCTTCATACTGGACGAGGAATATATTATGGATCATATAAAATAAAAAAGACATGAATATCAGGATCTATTATTTTACTAATTTTAATGGCCACAGCATTCTTAGGTTATGTTTTACCATGAGGACAAATATCATTTTGAGGAGCAACCGTAATTACAAATTTAATTTCAGCAATTCCATACATAGGAGAAATAATAGTAAAATGAATTTGAGGTGGTTTTGCAGTAGACAACCCAACTCTAAATCGATTCTACACTTTTCATTTCATTTTACCATTTATATTAACAATCTTAATTATTTTACACTTAATCTTTTTACACGAAACAGGATCATCAAATCCAATTGGAACAAAAAACAATATTGATAAACTACCATTTCACCCTTATTTTACAATTAAAGATATTCTAGGGATAGTAATTGTATTATCCATATTCAATACAATTATCAACATAAATCCATTCTTAATAATAGACTCAGAAAATTTTATTCCAGCAAATCCAATAAATACCCCAGTTCATATTCAACCTGAATGATACTTTTTATTTGCCTATGCAATTCTACGTTCAATTCCTAGCAGGCTAGGAGGGGTTATTGCTCTTTCAATATCAATCTTAATTATTATAACACTAACATTTTCAATAAAAAATAAATTTAAGCCTATAAGATTTTACCCAATAAATAAAATATTATTTTGAATGCTAATTAATAATTTCATAATACTAACATGAATTGGGGCACGACCAGTAGAAGTACCTTTTATTTTACTAGGACAAATTTTAACTTTAACTTACTTCCTATACTTTATTATAAATCCAATTTTAACCAAGCTATGAGATAAATTAAATTAGTTAATAAGCTAAAAGCCATATATCTTGAAAATATAAAAAAGAACAATATTCTATTAACTTAATAACTAAAAATAATGAAATATAAAAAAGACCTTAAACATAGAAAAAATATAAGGAAATTAATCACTGATGGTAAATAACTCCTTCAACATAAATACATCAATTTATCATAACGATAACGAGGAAAAGAACCACGAATCCAAACAAAAAAAAAAATTAAAGTAAAAACCCTAAAACAAAAAAATAAACTTATGTAATCACCACCAAAAAATAATAAGCAAGTTAAATAACTTATAAACATTATATTACTATACTCAGATAAAAAAAAAAGAGAAAAGCTAAAAGAACTATATTCAACATTAAATCCAGAAACTAACTCTGACTCCCCCTCAGAAAAATCAAAAGGAGACCGATTAGTTTCAGCCAAAATACAAGAAAGAAATACTATAACTAAAGGAAATATTAATAAACCACCTCAAATGTCAAGCTGAAAATAATAATAATCAACTAAATTAAAACTCTCAAAATACAAAATGAAACAAAAAATAATTAAAAAAAAATTAACTTCGTAAGAAATTCTCTGTGCAACTCTGCGTATACATCCAAGTATTGAATAAATAGAATTTGATGATCAACCAGCAACCATAATAAAATAAACACCAATACCAGAACAACACAAAAAAAAAAATAAACCATAAACAAATATAATAAAATTATAAGTAAAAGGAAATAAAAACCAAAATATTAAAGAAATAGATAAACCTAATAAAGGAACCAAAAAATAAATAAAATAATTACCAAAAAAAAGAAAAAAATATTCCCTTCTAAATAACCTCAAGGCATCCGAAAAAGGTTGAAGTAAACCAAATATTCCAACCCTATTGGGACCCCTGCGAAACTGAATATAACCCAAAATCTTACGTTCAAAAATAGTAAAAAAAGCTACCCCTAATAAAATAAACAACAATAAAAATAATCTTCTAAAAAAAAACACTTACTAACTGTAAACATACATTTTTAAATTCTAAATTTAAGGCACTTTTCTGCCAAATTAGCAATAAATATTATATTACCAAAAATCCTTTCGTACCAATTAGAATAAATTTAAAGAAGATAGAAACCAACCTGGCTCACGCCGGTCTGAACTCAGATCATGTAAAATTTTAAAGGTCGAACAGACCCTTTACTGTAAAACCTACCCCACAGAAAACTTTAATCCAACATCGAGGTCGCAAACTTAATTATCGATTTGAACTCTCCAATTAAATTACGCTGTTATCCCTAAGGTATCTTAATCTTATAATCAAAAAAAAGGATCAAAAATCCAATAATCTATGTAAAAAAAAAGAAAAAGATTAAAAATTTAACTGTCACCCCAACAAAATTTAAATAATTAATAATAAAAAAAACAACAAAAAAAAACTAATTAATACATAAATAAAGATCTATAGGGTCTTATCGTCCCCCTTTAACAATTAAGCTTTTTAACTAAAAAATAAATTTCAAAAAAGTAAATCCAATAAAGTAAATTTTTCGTTCAACCATTCATTCCAGACCCCAATTAAAAGACTAATTATTATGCTACCTTAGCACAGTTAAATTACCGCGGCTATTTAAATATCATTGAGCAGGTTATACCTAAAATAAAAGCTAAAGAAGATGTTTTTGATAAACAGGCGAAAATTAAAATTGCCTAATTCATAAAATAAACTTTTTATTTTACTAATTTAATCATAATAAAAAAAAAAAAAATTAGTTAAAGATTTCACCTAAAAAAATAAATAAAAAAAATTAAACTTTAAATCTTAAACGAACTTAAAATGATAAAAGATACTAATTCAACAAAAAAGAAGTAAATATTAATTATATAAATTTAAAGAGCTTATCCACCTTAAAATTTAATATTAAAATATAATATAAAAAGATAAATATAAAAAAATATTATTGATTAAATCAAATTAAGTAAAAACCAGATATAATAAAAAACGAATTTCATTTCAAAACCATTCAGAATTTAAAATTAATTATACAATATTAAAAATTAAAACCAAATAAATCTTTCAAATTCGGGAAAAAAATATTAGTCCAAAAATTTAATTAACCCTGATACAAAAGGTACTAAAAAAAAATATTATTCTTAACTAAAAAAAATATTCCCCCACAGTACAATTTACTAAATTTAAATAAATCAAATAAAATAAAAAAAATGACAAAAAAAATACTTTTAAAAAAAAAAAAAAAAAAAAAAAAAAAAAAACCTATCAGAAAATCTAACTTAATAGAAATAAAAATCATTGTAAATGAATTTAAGCTTTCCCTGATTCTAGATACACTTTCCAGTACATCTACTTTGTTACGACTTATCTCAATAATTTGAGAGTGACGGGCGATATGTACATAATTAAGAGCTAAATTCAAATTATTAAATAAATAAATTTACTTTTAAATCCATTTTCAAATTATAAATAAATAAAACTATCAAAAAACAATTATTAATGTAACCCATAATAACCTTTAAATAACTGCACCTTGACCTAACATAATTCAAAAAAAGAAAAAGAAAATTAACTTTCATTACATTCAACGACAGCGATATACAAGACAATAAAGGTAAAATCAATCGTGGAATATCATTTAAATTACAGGTTCCTCTAAAAAGATTTAAAAACCGCCAGATCTATTAAATTTAAATGAATAAAATTTACTACCTTGGAAATTTAAAATTAATTTGAATAACAGGGTATCTAATCCTGGTTTTTTATCAAATCTCGTCAGTTTAAATAAAATTAAAATATATAAATTTCACCTAAATACAAAAATTTTAAAATAAAAAACTGTATACCAAAAATATTTTATTTGAACCTGAAGTATAACCGCAAATGCTGGCACAACATTTTTTAGTTCTTAAAAGTATAGCTTCTAGTAAATTAATAAAAAAAAAAAATTAAACACTGAAAATAAATCTAAATCATTTAGAAAAATTAAATTTTAAAAAATTTTACATGCATCCCATACAAAAAAAAAAATCAAAAATCAAAAATCAAACTTTTAAATCAAATAAAAAATTATTGGAACTTTTTTTTTCTCAACCACGCCCAATTCCTTCAATTTGAATGAAATTTTATATGCCCCTATAAAATTTAAACAAATTGTGCTTCTTCAAAAAAATATCAATTTTGCACTCAAAAAATAATAATTTTTTTTATATTTTACTGTAAAAAAAAAGTCTAATGGAACATTTAAACCCAACCAGAGTGTATATTAATACTTATATATATATAAATTTCTTTTTAATATTAAAACATATCTAATAATTATTTTATTATAAGACATTCATTTAAATGAGGACTATGAAGTTTTTTTTTTTTTTTTTTTTTTTAATAATTATGTATAATAATGAGAAACTTTTATTATAAATATTATCTTTGTTATAATAATTAAATTAAGTAAACATTAAATATAAATATATAATTATAACTAAATAGTGTTTATGTAAAATTTTAATTTATAAGAATTACTTATATGAGAAATGTGTACATTTCTTTAAATAGTATGATATTAATACTTATCTTAATATTATTTATTTAATTTTATTGTTTAACATTATAATAAATATTTCTTTATTTAAATTATCCATTTAATTAAATTTAACCTTAAATAATGTTTATATTAACTTAATAAAAAATTTTTTATTATAAACATTAAAGAACAATTAATATTAATAAAATTATTTATTATAATATATATATATATAAATATAATTATATAAAAGTTATTATAAATTAAATTATTATAAAAAATTAATAATCTTTTGAAATAATTAATAATAATATAATATTATATATAAATAAATATTTATTAAATATTATAATTAATCTATCGGTTTAATATAAATAATTAAAAGATAAAAACTTATTTTTTTTATGGTAGCATAATATTGATTATATAATTATTAAAAATAAATTTATAATTATAAGAAAAAAACCCTTGCACCAAATTTCCTTTCAAATTTCTTTTTTTTTGAAAAATTCACCAAATTTGCCATTTTTTGCATATTTACGAGATTTTTTCAAATTTAATCAAAAATTAAAAAAAATTCCAAATTTTTTAAAATTTTTCCAAAAATTTAATAAATTTTAAGAAAAAAAAAATAAATTACCATTTTGAAAAAATTAAAAATTTTAGATTTACACCAATAATTAACTCAATAAATCTTAATTGTAAATGTTCCAGTGTCCATTTTTTTTTCTATA